CTATATCTACTTGAATTATCAATGACACATTCTGAATGGAAATGTGAAATAAAATCCTTTATATTCCCTATACCTAAAGTAAATAGGGTAGTCCAATTACTAATTCTCTATGTATCCGGAATCCTAAACAAGAGGGGGTTCTTGGTACTAATGGAATTCAAAAATTCCATCGCAGGTCCTAAGACTGGGTTGGGCTAAAAAAAAATAGCAACAACGGATTGATCTGGACTCGTTTGTTTTTGCACTTAGAAAAGAAAGTCTAGTATCCGGTCGGAGTACCCCCTTTGGTTTATGACTCATGATCCCCATAAAACTCTTCAGTAGATAGGAGTTAATCAGCACCGAAAGGCACCAATTTCAATATCAATATCTGTGCACAGATGCATTTTCTTTGAACCTCAATTTTTTATTTCGTATCTGGTTCTAATGATTAATTATAAATCAATGGAGTGATTGGGACGGGGGGAGGATTCACCCATTCCATAAAGGAGATGGAATGGGTGGAAAGATTCCTAATCCTGAAGTAAAAAAAAATAGGTTGAAAATTAATCAACGCCCATATTATATTTTATGTATTGTTATTGTTCTATGTCAGTGACAGCGACATTTCGATTTTGGTGAAAAAGATCTGTGATCCCGCGATTACCTCCAGTGACAATTGTTTGGTTTATCTAATGAATATGGAAAGATAATATTCTTCCAATTTTGATTTTATCAATCAGATGAAAAATAAAATAACGCCCTAAACCTTACCTTACATGAGTCTTTTCTATCTCTATCCATCCCTACAAAAAAAGAAATGAATTGGATTTGTTTTTCAATTTATCCATCTGGTTGGAATCATTGATGATTCAATTGGAAAAGAAACATATATTTCTTTTATGATTATGATGAATGATTATGATGATCAAATTTTTCTTTCTTGACTTTAGATATCCGCTAAATATTTTTAGCTACTCGTTATGATATGATTGCGACAACCTTTTGATTGATTTCGAGATCCAATTCAGTCTTTACTGGAAAACTTTATTCAAAAAATGATAATGATATCGAAGTAGGAAATTGTTTTAGTTTTCATTAAACACTTTTAATGATTCTTTATGAATTCTTGGTACTCGAAGAAGTGCGAGATTTTTTAATTTATTCTATCGATTCACTTCCGGTCTTTCCGGTTCATTGGACTCGTTTATTTGGTGAATACTTATATTCATTCTGTTCCGGCATTGGGAATCTAATTAAAGATCCTATCCTTCTTTAAATTGAAATGTTATGTTTAGTTCTTCAAGAAAGAATTGGATCTGTCATGATTGATCGTCTTGAACAATCTGTTGAAGATGCAGATTTAAAGAAGAGCTTGTTTATTCGTGTTCTTTAGAAATCGTGTTCTTTAGAAAAAAAAAATTGTTTCATTCATATAATAAAATATGGGGTTAATGAAATTGAATCCTTGCTGAGACTTCTATAGATAAATACTTACCTTTCCATATAGAAAAATAAAGTATAGATTACTATGTACCGATTGAACCAATGACTATTCATGATTCCATATTGAATCAATTTCATACCGGTTCCAAACTAGAGGAATGTTATGGTAAAACTTCGTTTAAAACGATGTGGTAGAAAGCAACGTGCGACTTGAAGGACATGATCGGCTGTGGATTCTTACACCCACCATTTTATATAGGAATGAAGGTGCTCTTAGCTCGACATAGTTTGTTCTGTTCCACTAGAACACCCCCAATTTTGTTGGGTTGTATATAAATAGTACATGATGGAGCTCGGGCGGAAAGTATTGATTCATTTCTTAGGGGCAAGGATCTAGGGTTAGTGTCAATCAATAAGTTGGAACAACTTCGTAAGTATATCTTCAATATAGAAATAGAAAGGATCCAAAGAGTTTCAAATAAAAAAGGAAATTTTATTGGAATTGATAAAACTATTTCGATCAAAATAAAAGTGTATCGCACGGGAATCAATCGTTCGTCTGATTTTTCGATAGAAAGAAATCACAAAAGGTATGTTGCTGCCATTTTGAAACGATTAAAGATCACCGAAGTAATGTCTAAACCCAATGATTCAAAGCAAAGATAAAAGATCCCGCAACAAGAAAACACCATTTTCAATTGTCTCAATGGCCAGAGTGAGGAATAAAAAAATGGATTCTAAACGAGACAAAGAAAGGGGGTTAAAGACAGCTCAATAAACGAAATGCCTAAGCCTAAGGATTTTCCTTTGAGCTCTTTGAGAATTATACAACTTGAGTTATGAGAACGAATGATTTTTTCGGGAAGGAAGAACAAAAAAACGAATGAAATCATAGTCTAATGAATTTGATGGTTTTATCGATATATTGGGCACTATATACATATACATAAATTCGAATCATTCTTTCTCGAGCCGTACGAGGAGAAAACCTCCTATACGTTTCTAGGGGGGGGCATTGTTCATTTACATCTATCCCAATGGGCCATCTATCGAATCGTTGCAATTGATGTTCGAT